TGACTTCTGCTCGTTGCATACCTTGATCGACTACTGTACGAATAGCATTTGCTGCGGCAGTTTGAGCGGCAAAGGGTGTCCCTCTTCTCGTACCCTTGAATCCACAAGTACCGGCCGAGGACCAGGAAACCACCCGCCCCCGCACATCCGTAACTGTGACTATGGTATTATTGAAACTTGCTTGAACATGAATAACTCCCTTTGGTATTCTACGTGCACTCTTACGTGAACCAATACGTACATTCCTACGTGAACCAGTTCTCGGTATAGCTTTTGCCATATTGTATCATCTCATAAATATGAGTCAGAAATATATGGATATATCCATTTTATGTCAAAACATATTTCTTATTTGTACATTGAGCCCTTTAGCGGGTCTGATTATCCTTGTCTTTGTTTATGTCTCGGGTTGGAACAAATTACTATAATGCGCCCCCGCCTACGGATTAGTCGACATTTTTCACAAATTTTTCGAACGGAAGCTCTTATTTTCATATTTGTCATTCCTTATCTTAATTCTTTTTTGGTAGAAAATAAGTTTCTTGAAATTTTGCATCTCGAATCGTATCGAATAAAAATGACCTAATCTTTCGAATCCTTGTTTCGGAGTCGATAAATTATACGTCCTCTGGTTGAATCATAACGACTTACTTCAATTTTGACTTTATCTCCTGGCAGTATCCGTATAAAACTACGTCGGATCTTTCCTGAAACGTAACCTAGAATCAGATCTTCATTATCTAACCGAACTCGGAACATGCCATTGGGAAGCGATTCAGTAATTAAACCTTCATGAATCCATTTTTGTTCTTTCATTTCAGGTAAAGCCCCCCTGAAGTATCAATTAATGGAGGAAAGACGATATTAGACAACTCACCCCCTTTTTTTTTTTTTTTACAAATAGGAAGAGGTTTCGGATCCCATTTGGATATTAAATGGATTACCATATATAACACAAAATTTCTCCACCGATTCGTTCTAGTCGAGCCTCCCGGTCTGTCATTATACCCCGAGAAGTAGAAAGAATTACAATTCCCATCCCACCTAAAATTCTAGGAATTCGTTGAGAGTTAGAATAGATTCGTAAACCGGGTCTACTGATCCGTTTTAAATTTAAAAAATTTCTATAGGGTCTTTTCCCATTCCTTCTATGTCGAAGGGTTAAAACCAAAAAATATTTGTTTTTTTCTCGATGTTTTCTGACGTTTTCGATAAAACCCTCTCGGAAAAGTATTTTAACAATATTTTCGGTAATATTAGTAGATGCTATGCGAACAACTCTTTTTCTATCCATATCAGCATTTCGTATAGAGGTTATTATCTCAGCAATAGTGTCTCTACCCATGATGAACTAAAATTATTGGTGTCTCAAAATTGGATATAATCAACATGTTTTTCTTTTTTTTTTTTTTATTGATTTATGAATAGGAATTTTGCAAGGTATATGCGTGAGACACAATCTACGAATTAATCTAGTTCTTAATCTATTTCTTTCAAATACCCCAAAGATATCACGATCTCATTTTATTTTATAATACCTCGGGAGCTAATGAAACTATTTTAGTAAAATTCAATTGTCTCAATTCACGGGGGATTGCCCCAAAAATTCGAGTTCCTTTTGGATTTCCTTCTTGATCAATCACAACTGCAGCATTGTCATCATATCGTATTATCATACCGCTGTCACGTTTTAGTTCTTTACAGGTACGAACAATTACAGCTCTCACTACTTCTGATTTTTCTAGGGGCATATTTGGTACTGCTTCTTTAATCACAGCAACAATAACGTCACCAATATGAGCATATCGACGATTACTAGCTCCTATGATTCGAATACACATCAATTCTCGAGCCCCGCTGTTATCCGCTACATTTAAATGGGTCTGAGGTTGAATCATATCAAATTTTTTGTTTATTCTTCCAATGCAAAGGATGAAGAAAATAAAAGAAATATTGTTTGTCCAAAAAAAGAAACCTGCGTTTTTGTTTCATCCCTAAGATTCATCTCTGTCGGTTCTACATTTTTATCCCGAAATAATAAATTGAGTTCGTATAGGCATTTTAGATGCTGCTATTAAAATAGCCCTTCTAGCTATATTTTCGGTTACTCCACCCATTTCATATAGTATTCGCCCCGGTTTAACAACAGCTACCCAATATTCAGGGGATCCTTTCCCCGAACCCATACGTGTTTCAGCAGGTCTTACTGTAACTGGTTTGTCTGGAAATATACGGACCCATATTTTTCCACCACGGCGTGCATTTCGTGTCATTGCTCGTCGACCTGCTTCGATTTGTCTAGATGTGATCCAAGCAGGTTCAAGTGCCTGAAGAGCATATTTACCGAAACAAATATGATTACCTCGATAAGATATTCCCTTCATTCTTCCTCTATGTTGTTTACGGAATCTAGTTCTTTTGGGGTTATAGTTGATGGTTGTTTCAGAATTCCATCTCTACTACAGAACTGGACGTGAGAGTTTCTTCTCATCCAGCTCCT